TGACTCCATTGAGTTCCCCACCATAGAACTCAACAGTTACACCTACCTGTTCGACACTATACTTTGATTCCGCCCTTCTAAAAGGAACATCGGCTCTCACAATTCCGTCTCCATCTACCAAAACTACCGGAAATGTTTCAAAAAAAGTAGGCATACGACGTACAAAAAGCTCATGTCCTTCTTTATCTCTAAAGATAGGGTGTCCTAACCATCCAACGGCTATCCCATCCCCGTTGTCCATTGAGCCCGCTCTGAATAATCCTCCCTTTGCAGGATTATTACCAATGTAATCATAAAAAGCTAATTTTTCGGGAATTTTAGACCAAGCTTCTGATAAACTAAGATTTTCAGCTAGCCCAGCGCCAACTCTTCTATATATTTCTTGCTGGAAATATCCCTGATCCCACTGATAACGAGTGGGACCAAATAATTCGATCGGGGTAGTTGCTGAACCATACCACATAGTTCCAGCAACAACGAAAGCTGCAAAAAAAACAGCAGCGATACTACTGGAAAGTACGGTTTCGATATTTCCCATACGTAATCCTTTGTATAAACGTTGAGGCGGACGGACACTAAGATGGAATAGGCCCGCTAATATGCCCAATGTCCCTGCTGCAATATGATGAGAAGCTATTCCTCCCGGAACAAAAGGATCAAAGCCTTCTGCGCCCCACGCCGGGTTTACAGATTGTACTTTTCCAGTTAGTCCATAAGGATCCGATACCCATATTCCAGGGCCATACAAACCTGTTACGTGAAATGCACCAAAACCGAAGCAAGCCACTCCTGAGAGAAATAAATGAATTCCAAAGATTTTTGGCAAATCCAAAGATGGTTTTCCTGTACGTTCATCACAGAAGATTTCTAAGTCCCAATACACCCAATGCCAGATAGCTGCTAAAAAGCACAAACCTGAAAACACAATATGTGCCCCTGCCACACCTTCGTAACTCCAAATACCTGGATTCGTTATAGTCCCTCCTGTAATACTCCAACCACCCCATGAGTTGGTTATTCCTAAACGAGTCATGAAGGGTATAACGAACATACCCTGTCTCCACATTGGATCAAGAACAGGGTCAGAAGGATCAAAAACCGCTAATTCATATAGAGCCATTGAACCGGCCCAACCAGAAACTAAAGCTGTATGCATTATATGGACAGAAAGCAACCGACCGGGATCATTCAATACAACAGTATGAACACGATACCAAGGCAAACCCATGGAAATACCTCTTTATCAAAGATAAATAGACACTATGTAACTTTATCGCATTGGAAAAAACTAAACTATATATACTATAGTACCTAAAGTATCTAACCCTTTTCAGTAGATTATCTATGAGTAAGGGTTAATATTTATTCCGTTCCATTCGAAATAATGGAACAATTCTGTTCGTAGGAACAAATAGAAGCAGATCTATTCTATACCCAATAAGTAGCAATACGCAATGGGGCTTGGCTAATTTTTGGGGAACGAGTGCATAAATACTTGTTCATCCTTCGAACGACCCATTCGTAATAATTTTTATTTAGTTATTCTGTCTTCCTCTATGATATGAACCTTGCAATTATGTATAAAATCCATATATAAAATAGAATAAACAGAAATCAAATAAAATTATGAAGAAAATAAACTCATTATTACGTTTTCAAATCAAAGTAAAGTACTTAAATTTTTTCTTTAATTTAATGCCCATTGGTGTTCCAAAAGTACCTTTTCGGAGTCCTGGAGAGGAAGATGCAGTTTGGGTTGACGTATAGTGCGACTTGTCAGACATATCGGGTCATATGGGATTCACCCGTTCTCTCCCCCGACCGAGATATCCTATGTTTCGCCCAAGAAAGATTGATTGAACCATCAATAATTCGGAGCGCGAAGTACAATTAGGCCCATTTATTGGGGGAATAAATAATTTCAATTAGAAGGATTTATGGTTGGCTTGTCACAATAAAGTATCCAGGCTCTGTTCAGAAAATACCAAATTAATTGGTAATATATATGATTACCACTTGTATCATAAATGATTTTTATACCATAGGAGTTATCTCAAACTACCAATTGATGGAGTAGCATGGTAAATATATAGAATACCTTAGTTTGGCCGAAGACATGAAACAAGTTGAAAAAACGAAGTCTTAGCAAAAAGAAATGAGTGGTACTGATATTGTTTGCCCTATATGTGCAAATGGAATTTGGACAGATCTTTACCCGGAGTAGAACATGAACCTAAAAAAAGGAAAGGACCCGCTCAGTAACAAGAAAATAACATCAGAATTTGAATCTCGATGAAATAATACATCAATGAAAAGTTAGTTCAATAAGTTCAGTGAATTTCTTTTTTTTCTCGAGGGAACGGAGCAAGAATTCATTTTTCTTGAAAATAGGAGATAACAAGTCCCTTCATTATAAAAAACAAAAAGCTGTTATAAAAAAAAGAAATAGTTTGGAATCGACACATTGATTATTTTTTTCGCAACTTTTTTTGAACCGTATGCATCCAAAGGTGCATGTACGGTTCCTAAGGGATACAATTTTGTCCTAATCAACCGACTTTATCGAGAAAGATTACTTTTCTTAGGACAAGAAGTTGATAGTGAAATCTCGAATCAACTTGTTGGTCTTATGGTATATCTTAGTATAGAGGATGATACTAGGGATCTTTATTTGTTTATAAACTCCCCCGGAGGATGGGTAATACCAGGAATAGCTATTTATGATACTATGCAGTTTGTCCCACCAGATGTACATACAATCTGCATGGGATTAGCCGCTTCAATGGGATCTTTCATTCTGGTCGGGGGGGAAATTACCAAACGTATAGCATTCCCTCACGCTTGGCGCCAATGAGTTTTTATTTAAGAAAAAAGAAAGACAACTATGCCTTCGCCATATCGAATATTAATAATAAGTAATAATAGCATGGCACTTAAAGTTCGATATGAACAAACCAAACCTTTTTTGTTTTTTCATAACACAAAATTATGTATCGAAATAGTAGTATGAAACAAAGGTTATTTTTTATTTGGTCTTATTTTGCTATTATGTGTCAGAGACCTATTTCAGCGTCACAAACCATTTTTCTTACACACGAAAAGTTTCTTTGTGGTATTTATATTATTTATAAAAGAATAAAAGAAAGAGTAAGAAAATGATCTTTTTTCCTTATTTTGATCGGATCAGAAAAAACCTTGGGATTGCTAAATCACAGATAAGATAAATATATAAAGCAACAGAACCATCATAGTATTTTTTTAATTCCTACGAAAGGAAGGGTGGTAAATGGATTATTCAACAATCTGAATCGGATGGATTCTTTTTGTCTCCCCTCTGTTTCTGTTTGTTTTTTTCTTCGACGGAAAGAAAGAAAAAGAAGGGAAAATAAAATGCCATTGCAGAGCCGTATGCAATGCACAAAAAATGCCTGTACGGTTGTTCAATTCTATCTTTTTTTTTTCTTTTTGTTATTTTTTATCCCTTCCTTTTGACCAATCATACGAGTACGAGATAGAAGAACCTTCATGATGTTATATCATCAGGGTTATGATTCACCAACCTGCTAGTTCTTTTTATGAGGCACAAGCAGGGGAATTTATCCTGGAAGCGGAAGAACTACTAAAACTTCGCGAAACCCTCACAAAGGTTTACGTACAAAGAACGGGAAACCCTTTATGGGTTATATCTGAAGACATGGAAAGGGATGTTTTTATGTCAGCAACGGAAGCCCAAGCTTATGGTATTGTTGATCTTGTAGCGGTCGAAAATACTGAGGATTTTGTGTAAATCCATGAATTTCAAACCATAATTCCAATTTTCCATGATTTAATATTGAATAGAAAAAATTCATAATCATCAGGTTAAGATCGATCTAAACCAGCCCATTCTATAATATATACGATTCAACATGCCAACTATTAAACAACTTATTAGAAAAACAAGACAGCCAATCAGAAATGTTACGAAATCTCCCGCTCTTAGAGGATGCCCTCAGCGCCGAGGAACATGTACTAGGGTGTATGTGCGACTCGTTCAGATCATGAGCTCGAACAAACGAGACAATTTTTCCAGTATCAATGAATAGAATAGAAAAACACTATTTATTTACTATCTAAACGAAAAATGAGGATTTCTTATATACCTCTATTGTGTATGGAATTTATGGTTTCCATTGGTGCAAATCCAATCGTCTCGATTTGGGATGAGAAGCAATTCCCCATTGGTAGCAAATCAAATGGTTATCCACTAAGCGGGGGACTGGTATTTAAAAAGCAAAAGAAAGGATTATGCTCTTATTCTTGAAATAACGGACTAACAGGGTCAGCTACCTAGCCAACTTTCATAATTAAATGCCGTCACTGTATGTATAGCTCTTATTGTGAAAAGACCTATTATTATATAATTCATGGGTAGAGCCAAAGAGCGTAAACTGTACAAGTTACCAATAACATTGATTAAATGAGTAAAGGGGCTCCGGTGTATAGAAAGGGCCTCACCGTTTAAGAAGTAACCATAGAAACGATGGAACCCGCTATTTATTTTATATCACTTTTTATATTTAGTTTAGTATCGGTAGAATTTCTTATTTCCAAGTGAAATAATGAAATACCTGAAATAAAAAATCGTGGTTGGGAAGGTCATAGCAGCAAAAGCCATTGGAATTTATATTTTATATATTGGAATAATCCGTTTTGTTATTAATCAACTAGGAGAAGGGAAAAGAATGACTGAAAGAACAGAAGTCAATTAGTTATTCATTAAAGTTTAATTTGATTCAATGACCAGAGTTAGACGAGGATATATAGCTCGGAGACGTCGAACAAAAATTCGTTTATTTGCATCAACCTTTCGAGGGGCTCATTCAAGACTTACTCGAACTATTACTCAACAAAAAATGAAAGCCTTGGTTTCCGCTCATCGAGATAGAGGCAGGAAAAAGAGAGATTTTCGTCGTTTATGGATCACTCGGATAAATGCGGTAACTCGTGAGAATGAACTATCTTATAGTTATAGTAGATTAATACATGATCTGTACAAGAGGCAATTACTTCTTAATCGTAAAATACTTGCGCAAATAGCTATATCAAATAAAAATTGTCTTTACATTATTTCCAATAAGATCATGAAATAAAAGAGATTAGAAAGTAATATACAGGAATTTTTGAAAAAAATTACCCGGAGAATGCACTCCGGGAAAATATAAGAAAAATAAATTAAGATAAATAAGTAGTAGGAATGAACGAAGATGTTTCAATAAAAAAAGATTTCTTTATTCTTCCCCCATTTTTTTCTTAGAACACAACAATCCAATCTGGATTGTATCCTTTTTTTTGAACAAAATATCAATCTGATGTTGAGTTCCGATTGGAATTTGGAGTTAAGTGAGGAGTATAGTATGCCTATTTATTTCTGGTTCTAAGACCAGTATTTCGAGGAATTGACTCCGCCCTCTCAAATTGTTTCTCATTATTAAGAAAAGGTAACAAAGATAAAATACGAGCTTGTTTTATAGCAATAGTAATTAATCGTTGTTGTTTCAAGGTCAATCTATTTACTCGTCTAGATAATATTTTTCCTTGTTCACTAATAAATCGACTAATTAAACTCATGTTTCTATAATCAATTCGATCCCCCGCTCCAATTGGGGGCAAACGCCTACGAAAAGATCGCTTGGATTTATGAAAAGGTTGCTTGGATTTATCCATGGTTTATTCCTTATCTATAAAATTCTATTTCTTCATTCATTTCAGATCGGACCGAAATAGGATTTTATTTGTATGTATTTTATTTGTATGTATATTATATACATATATATGTTATTATATTTTTCCTACTCCTTGGTTGAAGAGGTTGCCCACACGTTCCGTTCAATCTATTTCTTTATTTCCCCATGAATCGTATGTTTATAACAATAACGACAAAATTTTCTCAATTCTAATCGACTGGGTGTATTGTGTCGATTTTTTTGAGTAATATATCTAGAAATGCCCGGCGATTCCTTATTGACACCCTTTCGAGCACAACAGGTACATTCCAAAATAACTCTTATTCTAACATCTTTACCCTTGGCCATGAACCCCCTTTCTTTGGATTTTGGATTGACTCAACTCTTCTAGAAGAAAGGAACATAAAATTAAAAAATCAATAGAAGTTACTACTAACTCAAAATTACATTATAACGATAACGAAAGTTTTCGTTATAATGTAATAATTAAATAATACAATTTTTTCTAATTATCAATTATTCTTATCTTAATCCCAAGATTTCGTTTAAGTATTTTCTATTCTATTATTTCGTATTTTGCGGGGACTGCCCTAGATCCACATTTCCATTCTTCCCAAATTTGATCTTAGACCCACTCACTCGATGCGATACTAAACATTTTGACTTTTTTTTCTTTTTCCTTACTACTATACTAAACAACAGAAAAAAGGGATGTGCAAGGGGATAAATTAGCCGAATTTTTGTATCTCCGATTTTATTTAATTCTCCCGATGTCAAGAACTAGAATTAAAAAAAGGGAAATGACAAGGCGTCTGGGAATAAACGATTAATTTCTATCAATAAACCCGCTAAAGACACAAACCATAGAGTACTTAGTACAGGTGCCACAGAGAGATATGTTTTTATATCCCGCATTGAGAATCCTCCTTCTTTATTTCTTTATTGTAATACATATACGATCATATGCTGTAGTTAAAAGTTAAAGATCGCTTGTACTTGTATTTTTACGCAAAATAAATGCCCAGCTAAATATATATGTACAATATGTGCAATGAACCAGTAGATAAGATTTTCTTGTTTTTAAAACAAAAAAAAAGATAACAGATTCTTTCTTCCTGATGAGCATTGCCGATAAATAATTCTTCTTTTTTTGTTTTTTTTTAGGTTTCCGGCGTATATATATTTATATTATGAGAATGAGACCAAAAAGAAGAAAAGAAATGGCAAGAAGATTTCCTTTTTCATGGATAAGAAAATAATGATGTGGAAAACAAGACAGGGCTTTTGTACAATGACACTGTACAACAATTAAAAAAAGGGATGTAGCGCAGCTTGGTAGCGCGTTTGTTTTGGGTACAAAATGTCACGGGTTCAAATCCTGTCATCCCTACCTATTACTTCTCCTATGGGCGGTAACGAGGGACTAATTAATATATTACTATTAATTGAGATTGATTAAAATTGGGCAGAATTTTTCATTTTATCTTACTCTATACATGCAAAATTTTTTTCAGGGTACAAAAAAAATCTTTTTCTTGACAACTGTATCTTCTGTCATAAAAAGGCGCGCTCTTAGTTCAGTTCGGTAGAACGTGGGTCTCCAAAACCCGATGTCGTAGGTTCAAATCCTACAGAGCGTGATTTTCTTCTTTCTTATGTTCAATAACACTAAAATAACTTAACAAAGTAGAATTCTAACCCGAATTTGACCTCCTCCCTGCAGAGGGTCCATCAAAAAAAGAAATCTTATTCAATCAAAGATCCAACTGGTCAC